CTATCATAATATGAAAACGACGATAGGTATCTACACAAATTTGACGGTCATTTGTATGGTACATATTTTCGTATCTTTCTGGATGAAAATAGGTAGTCTAATATATTTTTATTTTTGTAGTACTCTTGTCATGTATATGAGTATCACCACCTCCAGCCATACCATGATTTATCTCCAGCTTCCTATAAAGGAAAAACACTAATTCATTCTACATGTTCATTCTACATGTGTTCGACAGAGGGATATCTCAATAACCAAAATCACTCTAGATTACCTACTGCCTACATAAAGTTGACCTCATAGCGGAGGCTTTTGTGGAAAGTTTTAGAGGTGTGTAAGCATCGGCCAGGTATTACCCTATAGAGTCAATTAATAGATTAACTAGTTTTACAAGTGAACTAGACAACTACGGTGGATTAATAACATAAAACTATGAAATAATGGATGTTTAGTCTCTACTTGATGTGGTCGGATTGAGAAAGCAAGAAGATAAGGTGTGTAGCCAGTATAACCATGGGCGTCCGATCTGATATCTCACTTCACGCTTCCAAGCAAGCCCCCTCCGCCCAATATCAAGCAAACGTCATGTCCAAGCCGAAAGACCTCCCTAAAGTAGGTCTCGGTCGTTCCCACTGGTAACCCTAACACAGCGCCATCTCATGGAAAACAACCAGCTCCTTTTTCAGAATCCAAGCTTCCCCTTCCTTCGCTCCCCCCATTTCTTTTACTGGTTTATGGAAAAAGGAAACCACAAATGCAGGTTATTTTTATATAATAATCTCCGTTGACAATAATGTTCTTGATTTGAATTTGTGGTACTTGTTGGCAATTAAACGATGTTTCTTACATCTGAGGTATCCTAAATGCGGGCTAGATATGCTGACCGATTTCTGGTCTGTCTCATGATCACTATTCAGAGGAAGGAGAGAAAAATGCAAATTTTTCTCATAATGTCACGAACAAGGAAAAGGTTATTGAAAAATTATAGCTCAGGAAAGAGCACGTAACTAAAAACCTCTCCTTATCCAGAAAGCGTAAGGGCTTTGACTTAATTAAGTCCATACTAAGTGTGGAAGGTGAGTGTCGAGCTGGCCGGATCTGTAAGACGTCATCCTGGAGAGGTGCGAGGAGGTTTATTTCTTTTTAGGAGGAGAGAGAGAGAAAAAGGGCCTGTAGAGAGGAATAGTGTAGGGGGAGTAGAGTAGTGGGTGCACTGGCTTGGGGTAGGAAAGGACGTTAGGCTAGTGCCAGTGGGGTACGTAAACGAGGACAGATCGCATGATTTTGTACTGGTCAGTTTTGAGCTGTCGAGTGACGATTGCTCTATCTCTTAAGAAAGGGGAGGGAGTACTCTCTGACGGATTCGCTCTATTATTGCTCCCTATTCTTGAAGGAGTGATCGGGATTAAGCCGCGTGGCGATACCCGCGAAAAAGAAAGTCCTATTCGCTGTTTGGGGTGGGCCTTTCGTACTCAAATCCGTACGGGGAAAGGGCAATTATTCAGCAAAATCTAGTGGATGGGGTTCCATATTCACGAAAAGCCAGGTTTGAACCATGTTACGGAATCAAGACAAGAATTATTACTAATAATAAGAAAGGCCTTTAGCATAATACATAATATAAGGGCCTCCAACGCCTATAAATAGAAGCTTCTTTCTCTATTTGGCAAACCAAAGGGAGATGGATCCAGCTACCGTATCAAGACTTTATCAAATAGATCAAGCAATCCAACGCGTGGCGAACGCCAAGCTCCAGCAGGAGCAACTTCTGGGTCTCTTCTGGGAGCACATGCCTCCCATAGATCCTGAAGAAATTGCGAAAAGGATGCTAGCAATTCGGGATAGCATTCGTGAGCTTGATGAAAGGAAGAGGGAGCTGCTTGAAGAAAGGGACGCGCTCATTGTGCAGGGGGCCCAGAACAACCGTAGGGGAAATCAAAACTAGAAGATCTCTAAGATTTAAATAAGTAGTCTTGCAAGGCTTTCTTTGTTATTTTTCATGTTGTTCTACGTCTTTAATATGTTTTTATTTTAGTTAACTTTCTAATGTAGTCTTTAGTTGTTTGGCTCCTTCGTGCACAAGTGGGCGTACTTCCCATGTATGTAACGGCTATTAATTAATTAATTATTAATGAATAAAAAGTTATCGTCTGCTTGGGCTTCCATGCCTCGCCAACTTTTAAGAAAAATTCCCTTTTCTTTATCAAGCTATCGATTGAACTCTTTGCTAGAAGCTCTCTTTCTAGTCAAGTGAGTGGATTAATCACGTAATAATAATCTTAGCATACCAAGGGGCTGGCCTGAGCTACTTAATCGATCCAGGCGAGAACCGAGCTAATCTTTAAAGCTCGCGAAGCTTCGCTTCCCTCCCCTTCCCTTATTAAGTTCCCTTATTAAGTATAAATATTAAGTGGAAAATAGTAGTCGGCATTCTATAAGTGACTTGCAGAGTCTACGAAGCTTTGCTTCTTGTAGTCGACCCGTAATGCCTTTCTTCATTTGCTTGCCCCCTTCCAGCTCAGAATGCCCAATACTTATTATTATCTATTATTAGAAGCTAACTGCCAGAAGCGCACCCGAAGGGTGTCGCTTCCAGCGCAGGAGGCCAAGCATTCTTCCGGACGTCCCGACCCGTGAGCCCTGTTCACCTTAGGTACTTCAGTAGTACGACAAGTTGTTCTACTTTTACTATTATTACCACTTATATTACTACTTATTACAACTATTATTAGTACTATTTTTTTACTACTTATTACAACTAGTATTAGTACTATTATTAGTATTATACTTATATACTTACTATTTATATTTAGTATATAAATATAATATAATTAAAGATAATACTATTTATATTTAGTATATAAATATAATATAATTAAAGATAATAAAAAAATATAATTATAAAAAAAAATTAATTTAATATTTAATATATTATTAATAGCTGTAGAATATTAAGTAGCTAATATTAATATTAAGTAGCTGTAGAACAGAATGCCGTTCGCCTTTACTTTATGACCTTTACTTTATGAGTAGTACTTAAGTAGCTAACTTCCCAAAGGTGAACAGCCCCCTGTTCTTTATATTCTAGTTGTAAGGGGCTTCCTCAGAAAAAAAGGAAGGAGGCATTCGAAAGGCCGACCACTATATCATAATCATAAGGCATTGTGGTGTAAAACCGACGACTACACGGCTCTATACACTAAGTCATGAGCGATATCGAAGCCAAGCCGCCGTCTATAGGCGAACGGACGAAAGCCCGACGAAAGGCTATACTACAGTAAAAAGTACGTTAAGGTTACAAAGTAACACTTAGCCTAGCCGTATACAAATACAAAGGGAAAGGCATAAGTACGGACTAAGGTCAGCTGTGGATATAGACTAGGCGAAGTCTTAAACTATGGACCGAGACTACACTAAGGAACAAGGAAGCTTGACTCAGCAAAGAAGTCAAGGAACGAAGCTGCTTCTCTAATAGCCCCCGGAGGGGCAAAAGCTTTTTGAAAAGGGCTTGTAAATTCATTTTTTTATATTAAGAGATGAGGGCTTCAAGTTCTTAGGAAGAGCCGTACGAGGCAGCTCACGTACGGTTCTCGGGAGCCGAGCCAGCACAGGGGCTTAGGTCAACACTTATATAATAGCCAGTCATCAATTGGAAACGGGCAAGATGGTGATAAATTGCGATTGGCCTAAACCTTCGACTAGCCACTTTTATTGCGACCTGCCCATACATATGTTCACACAGCGAAGAAACGCCGAATGGAAGGAAGGGGGCAGTCCGCTAGCTGTTTCTTGGCCGCGCCCCCCTGCTTATAGATACGAGATACTTGATCTAAATTTTAAATTTTTAAATAGGGAATTGCGTACCATTAGCCGATATACGTATAGGAACATGGGTACATGATATTGAATGTCATCCAGCTGGAGCCGCAAGAACTTTTACTAAAATAATGAAGTGAAAGGAATTACTCCCTTCTTAGGAATCAGTAAATCCTATAAATGATTGTTATGATGTATCGTGTAAATTCTGTCAAAGGGACGAATCAACAAATTTTCTCTGGTGAAACAAAATATCTCTCATTTTCGCCTCGAATAGATTCTTTTTTCTTGTTTTCAAAGGAATCTTATTATGTTGTTTTGAAGGGTGCACTAATCCTTTGAACCCGGTCCCGACAGGTATCATCCCCCCCAAAACAACGTTCTCTTTCAGACCTTTCAACCAATCGATACGCCCCCGGAGAGCTGCCTTTGCTAAAACTCGAGCAGTTTCTTGAAAACTTGCTTCAGATATGAAACTTTGGGTATTGAGAGATGCTCTTGTTATTCCCAATAAGATGGCTCGGTAACAGATCGCTTCTTCCAAAGCGCGTCCCGTTCGTTCTGCTCGTAACAATCCGATTAGTTCTCCGGGTGAAAAAACATTAGGCATTCTGTCTTCTGAAACCAATACTTTTGATGTTATTTGCCGTACAATAATTTCTATATGCCTATTATGAATCCGCACCCCCTGGGATCGATAAATCTTTTGGATCTTATTGACCAAAGAGATACGACTTTGCACTATAGTTAGCTCAGCACTAATGAAGAATCCCCAAGGAATTCCAAGAATTCTTGTTATACATTCGTTCCAACCCTCAATCCTCTTTTCTAGATTCATCGATATTGAATGGATCGAGCGCACTTCTAACACTTGTTCCACTTTTGGAAGACCCTGCGTTATGTCCCCAGATCTCGACTTTTCATATATAAATGTAACTAATGTATCTCCTTCATAAAGGATTTCACCATAATCGCCATGAACGGTTGCTCCCGGGGTGGCCAAATAAGGCTTAGCTGATCGTATTACTACGGAATCGGCTTGAACAAAGATAACTTGACCCGATTTTAGGTGTGGTCCGGTTTTGGCTATACACACATTTTCACAAATAAACTGTCCAAGGCTAATTATTGTAGCCGTCTCTTCACAATAATTGTGACGGAGAAAATACCCATTCAATTTGAAT